TACTCAATAGAAAATTCCTCAAAGTTTAAGTTTAATAGTATAAGAGATGTTTATAGTATAAGATGAGGGTTCTCCACATTACTAGCTTCGGACTAGAAACTGAAGATCAATTAAAATGTGAATCCGACGGATTTGTTTTTGATAATTCATGAGGGAGATTCTCATATTTTATTTCTCCAATTCAATTAGATGTCAAATCTAGAAATAGACTTTTTTGTGGTTGTCGAAGATGTTTTTTTTGTTGGAAACCCCCCTTTTTTTTTCATTTTAAAGAGTTGAATTGGTTAGTCCTCCAGTAACAAGTAACAAAGATAGCAGTAATAGATACTATTTGATGACAGAAACAAAGGCTCTTTCGTGGCTAAATTACAAGGATAGAGTTTTCTATTAAAATAGAATATGGAAAGACAAAAAAACTGTGGAACCCTAGTTTCGAGTGATCTCATATCCTTTTTATTCTCGTTGTAGATAGTAGAGGAATGGAACCCACTACTAAATCTAATGATTTAAAATAAAAAAAAAGTAAAGGGCATTCTAAGGTAACTTTTCTTTTATTCTAAAATCAAAAAATGAAAAATAGAATAAATTAGATACAATAAAAAAGGGGTGTATAGTTTTCCGATTTTCTTCCATATAAATTCAAAGTTGAATGAAGTTAAACAACAAAGTTCTTTTTTCTTTTTTTTTTATGGTTTTTTTTTAATATTAATCATTATTTTCATTATTTTCATTATTTTATTAATATTATTTTTGAATTTGATATTTCTAATTTTTGATATTTCTAATTATTAAATATTTCGAATATAAATAGAATATTTATAGAATATAAACAATAAATAGAAATATTCTATAATTAGAAATATCAAAAATGAAAATCTTTTTTGGATTAGTTTACTCAACTCACGAGTTGCTCAAAAAATCTGTTGATTTTGAATCACAGGATGGATAGAATAGATGTCACAAGTGATGAATTGATTTCTTACCTATGTCACTATATTTTTGTTCGTCTGTAATGATTGATTGATAAATCCAAGATTTTCCATTGTATCTCTCAAGTGGTATTTTTGCTTATTCTACTATTCGATTTTTTTTTCTCTCAAAAATGGAAACTTAGGGAAGTGCTTTGTAAACATATGTATAAAAAGAACTTATTTCACTTAGCTTCTTTATGCCCACTATAACTAGTTATTTCGGTTTTCTACTAGCGGCTTTAACTATAACCTCAGCTCTTTTTATCGGTCTGAGTAAGATACGACTTATTTAATTTGAAAATTTGAATTGAATTGGAAATTTTTTGATACTCTAGATATTCTATAGTTCCTTACCATGTCAATTTCCAATTCTTGATCATTGAGATTCATGGTCGTCAATACAGATTAATATTTAAGGATATATATTACCTCCCCCTTTCCCTTTCAAACAAAAAAGAATGATTGAAGTTTTTCTATTTGGAATTGTGTTAGGACTAATTCCTATTACTTTGGCTGGATTATTCGTAACTGCATATTTACAATACCGACGTGGTGATCAGTTGGACCTTTGATTAATTAACATCTCTTTTGTTTATTGACCTCCTATTTCTTTGTTTTAATCCTAATCCGCAGGAGGTCAAATTCAGACTTTAGACTGCTGTTCAATTATTTCATTGTCATTCTCGATCTAACAAGAATGGAATCACGCTCTGTAGGATTTGAACCTACGACATCGGGTTTTGGAGACCCGCGTTCTACCGAACTGAACTAAGAGCGCTTTTTATTTTCATAATAATAATAATCAATTTTATGTGACCCCAATACATCTTGCATGCATATACTATATCAATATATATTGATATATATATCAATATATATTGATATATATATGTATCTCCAATTTGAATCGGTCTCTCAATTGATCCCTTGTTACTCCTCATATGATAAGTACTAGTTAGGGATAGGGATGACAGGATTTGAACCCGTGACATTTTGTACCCAAAACAAACGCGCTACCAAGCTGCGCTACATCCCTTTCAATTGGTTTCCAGTGTCATTGTAAAGAATCTTTGTCTTGTTTTCCACATTTTTCTTTTCTCCGTTGATAGATATATATCTATTATCCTGTCATTTTTTTTCTTATTCTATAATTTTAGTCTATATTATAGGATATGAAAAATGAAAATATTCTAATTCTCTAAAATAAGAATAAAATTAGAATATTGAATTAAAAAAAAAAAAAAAAAAAAAAAATAGAATAAAATAGATAATATATATCTATTATAGAATATTAGATATTCTATATATCTGGATAATATCTACATATCTATATAATAATAGTAATAGACTTAAGAATACAAAAATTCTTATAATAATCAAAATCATAATAATCAAAGACTTATTAAGAAATAAGTTAAATAGAAATAATAAAAAATAGGAAATTCCCCTAAAATGGAAATACATTTTTATGGAATGTTCGGGCAGAAATAGACCTTTTTATTAGAAAAAAAAAAAGCTATCGAATGAATCGTTGTACATTTCAATTTGAATTAGGAATTCGGCCGAAAATCCAAGTGGTTATTAACGTAATAACCATCTGATCATATTCCTATATGAAATTATGTATTACAAATTACAATAAAGAAAAAGGGAGGATTAAAAATGCGAGATCTTAAAACATATCTCTCCGTGGCACCAGTGGTAAGTACTCTATGGTTTGGGGCTTTAGCGGGTCTCTTAATAGAAATCAATCGTTTTTTTCCGGATGCATTGATATTCCCCTTTTTTTCATTCTAGTTATTGGCGCGGGAAGGGGTGAAGAAGATTAGAGATCCAATCAAATATCTGCGATTAATCCCCCTCTTCTTTTTTTTTTTTTTTAGAATTCGATTCGAATAGAAAAAGTTAGAAAAGAAAAAGAATAAAGGTGGATTCGGCCTCGGTGAAACTCGGAATCTGGTACAGGCTTCAATGGAATTGAATGAATAATTCAATTCCATTTCCATTCTTAAAAGAGTGAGACCAGAAATGGAAATAGAATGGCTAGGGTGGGGGCAACAATATCATAGAAGATACTTAAATGAAAACTGAAATACTGTACTGCGATTCAAAAAATCGTTTGAAATCATTGTATTACTTAAATTTTCCTGTACTATGTTAATTGAAACGAAATCTTTCATAATTTGATTTAGAATTATCAACTTTTACTTTTTTTTTCATTCCTTTCTTCTTCTTCGCTTCGAATCCTAAAATAGAATAGAAGAGTTAAGTGAATCAAAAACCAAAAGAAAAGGAGGTTCATGGCCAAGAGTAAAGATATCCGAGTAAGGGTTATTTTGGAATGTACCTGTTGTGCTCAAAAGAGTGTTAATAAGGAATCAACGGGTATTTCCAGATATATTACTCAAAAGAATCGACACAATACGCCTAGTCGATTAGAACTAAGAAAATTCTGTCCTTGTTGTTGCAAACATACGATTCATGCAGAGATAAAGAAATAGAAAAAACGGATCTCTTGTGTGTCACCCTTCCAAGGAATATGAAAAATGATCCATTTCTCATATATATTTTCTAATTTATATTCTAATTTATATATTAAATATATATAAATTAGATTATATATAACATATAACATCTATTTAATTATAGAACAAAATCCATTTAATTATAGAACAAAAAAAGTAAGAAAATCAATAAAATAAAACAAATCCTTTTTTTTTGTAAGAAATAGGATTCTCGGGAAAGGAATAAACAAATCATGGATAAATCTAAGCGACTCTTTCTCAAACCCAAGCGATCTTTTCGTAGGCGTTTGCCCCCGATCCAATCGGGGGATCGAATTGATTATAAAAACATGAGTTTAATTAGTCGATTTATTAGTGAACAAGGAAAAATATTATCTAGACGGGTGAATAGATTGACCTTAAAACAACAACGATTAATTACGATTGCTATAAAACAAGCTCGTATTTTATCTTCGTTACCTTTTCTTAATAATGAAAAACAATTTGAAAAAGGCGAGTCGACCGCTAGAACTACTACCGGTTTTAAAACAAAAAAAACTAGAGTTATTCTTCAATTGAATTCACAAATTTGAATTGAAACTCAAATCAAATGTGGATTGATGTTTTGTTCGAAAACTACGACAATCCAATTTTTGTTGTTGTGTTGTAAGAAAAAAGATAATCGGTGAAGAAGAATCAATCTTTTTTTATTGAGCGTGGTTGTTCGTTTTGATGACTTTCTCATATCAATTCTATTTTAGCATACAAATACCTACTCTACTACCTTCCCGGAGTTCATTCTCCGGGGAATTCTTATTTTATGATCTCGTTGGCAATCATAAAAAGGCAATTCCCCTTTAATATAGCTATTTGTGCAACTATTTTACGATTAAGAAGCAATTGCCTCTTGTACAGATTATACAATAAATTACGATAACTATTGTATATTTTTTTTGGATTCTTACCAATTACTGCATTTATTCGATTGATCCACAAACCGCGAAAACCTCTTTTTTTCCTATTTCTATCCCGATGAGCCGAAACCAAAGCTTTTATTTTCTGTTGAGTACTAGTTCGAGTAAGTCTTGAATGAGCCCCACGAAAGCTTGATGTAAATAAACGAATTTTTGTCCTACGTTTCCGAGCTATATTTCCTCGTTTAATTCTGGTCATTGAATAAATGATACTTTGATGAATAACTATTAGATTTCTTTTCTTTCAGTTATTCTTTTTCCCTTCCTAGTCTATTAATAACAAAAATGGATTCTTCCAATGTATAAAGTAAGAATTTCAATGGCTTCTTTTGCTACTATAACCTTCCCGACCACGATTTTTTACTTTTGATTTTGAAGCATTTAACCTCGAAATAAGAAAGTGTATTGAGAAAAAACATAGTAAATAAAATAGAAATAGAGAAATAAATAGTGGGTTCCATCGTTTCTATGATTACTTTTTAAACGGCGAGATCTTCTCTATACACCGGAGCCCCTTCCTGGATTTAATCAATATTATTGTTAACTTGTACAGTTCACACTCTTTGGCTCTACCCATGAAATATCTAGTAATAGGTCTTTCACAACGAAATCTAGCTATACAGTAACGGTATTTAAGTATGAAGATTAGCTGGGTAGCTGACCCTCTTAGTCCGTTCTTGCAAAAATAAAAATAAGAGCATAATTTTTCCGCTTTTTAATTGAAATATAGGATTTCCCCCGCTTAATGGGTAAGCATTTGCTACCAATGGGGAAATTTTTCTCATCTTAAATTGCAAATTGAGGTGATTGGGTTTGCACCAATCGAAACCATAAATTTGATACACAATAGAAGAATATATATATATATATATCTATATATCTATATATTATTTATTATTAATTTTATTATAAATTTCAATTTTATAGATTTTTTTAAGTTAAGATAGTGAATGGAGCTCTTCCATTCACTATCTTAACCGATCCACCGATACTGGAAAATCTTTTTTCCTTTCTTTTCTCTTAGTCTATGATCTGAACGAGTCGCACATACACCCTAGTACAGGTTCCTCGGCGCTGAGGACATCCCCGAAGAGCGGGGGATTTCGTGACATTTCGGATTGGCTGTCTTGTGTTTCTAATAAGTTGTTTCATAGTTGGCATGGTGAGTCGTATACATAATGAGTTGGTTTAGATCAATCTTAACCCGATGATTATGAATCAGTTCTATTCTATTAATAGATTAATTAATAGAAAGATTTTTAGAAATATTATAGAAATATTCTAATAAATCCGGTAAGAAGATAAGAAGATTAGATTAATAAGAAAAAAAAAATATCAAATCGTGTATTTGCGCGGAATCCTTGCTGCTAATTTTTTATTCAACCGCTACAAGATCAACAATTCCGTGGGCTTGGGCTTCTGCTGCTGACATAAAAACATCCCTTTCCATGTCTTCGGATACAAGCCATAAAGGTTTGCCCGTTCTTTGTACATAAACCCTTGTGATAGTTTCGCGCATCTTCAGTAGTTCTTCCGCTTCCAGGATAAATTCTCCCGTTTGTGCCTCATAAAAAGAACTAGCGGGTTGATGGATCATTACCCTGATGATATAACTCTCTCTCGCCTTATCGTGCGAGAGAGATAAAAAAAAAAGATAGAATTGAACAACCGTACAGGCATCTTTTGCGTATTGCATACGGCTCTACTATGGAATTGATTTCTACCTTACATCGAAGAAATAGAAAATAGACTGGGTCTATCAGACCCAGATCAGTATCAGTAAATGATCCAATAACCATCCTTCCTTTTGGGAGTATTTCTAAAATACTATGATGGTTCCGTTGCTTTATTATTTCGTCTGTTCTTCAGCAATCCCAAAGTGTCTTTTTTTTTTTTTTTCAAATAGTTGATATATATATATATTCTTTCATAACATAAATATTGTTAAACCTTTCCGGTGTAAAAACCGAAAACAAAAAAGTTTGTGACACTGAAATAGGCTCCCGATGGATCATATAAAATGGTAAATACGTCTTTTTTCATACTACTCTTTCGATACATAATCGAATGGTTTTGGAAATTGGGGAAAAAAATGCATATCGAACTCGAAGTGCCATGCTATTATTACTTAATATTTATATGGCGAAGGCATAGTCTTCTTTTTTTTTCTCAAATAAAAGACTCATTGGCGCCAAGCGTGAGGGAATGCTAGACGTTTGGTAATTTCTCCTCCTGCCAAAAGAAAAGATCCCATTGAAGCGGCTAATCCCATGCATACTGTCTGTACATCGGGTTGTACAAATTGCATAGTATCATAAATTGCTATTCCGGGTATTACCCATCCGCCCGGAGAATTTATAAACAGATACAAATCTTTGTTATCGTCCTCCATACTGAGATATATCATAAGGCCAATAAGTTGATTCGATATTTCACTATCAACCTCTTGACCTAAAAAAAGGAGTCTTTCTCGATAAAGTCGGTTGATTAGGATAAGATTTTATCCTTTAAGAGCCGTACATGCATCTTTTGATGCATACGGTTCACAAAAGATCGCAAAAATAAATCAATGTGTAGATTTCAATCCTCTTTACTTTTTATTTTAAGAATGGACTTTTTAGAACTTCTAAGGAAGGGAAAGGTCTTTTTCTTACATTATTTCAAGAAAGACGACTTTTGACCCCTTATCTATATGAATATATATTCCATATATAATAGAATATAAGAAATATATATATATAATGTATTAAACTTATTGAACTAACTTCTCATTGATGTATTTTTTTTCATCGAGATCGAATCCAAATCACAATGTAATTTTCTTGTTTCTGAATGGGCTTCTTCAATTCTTTTCTTTTAGGTTTCTGTTCTACTCTGAGTAAAGATCTGCCCGATTTTTATTTGCACATATAGGACAAATACTGCAATACTACATCTTTTTGCTACGACTTCCCTTTTTTTCTGTGAATTTTTTATTTCATGTTTTCTGGCACATATATGACATGCTAGAAGTAGTAATCGTAGATATATTACCAATTGGTTTTTTTTTATAAACAGAGCCTGGATGCTTCATTTTATTGGTCCAGCCAAGCCAACCATAAATAATTCAAAATTGAGAATAGTAATCTGGATACCCCCTCAAAAAACCAAAAAATCGATCTAATTGAACTTCATTACACTTCACGCTCCAGATTTTTGATGATTCAATCAATCTTTTTCGGGGTGAAAGAGAGGATACCTCGATCGGGGGAGAAAACGGGGAAATCCCATATAACCCAATATATCTGACAAGTCGCACTATATGTCAACCCAAGATGCATCTTCCTCTCCAGGACTTCGAAAGGGAACTTTTGGAACACCAATAGGCATTAAATGGAGAACAAAAATGAAGTAATATATGTCACTTTGATGTGGAAACGTAAAAATGGGTTTTATTGTGTTAAAATTTATTTGTCTTTATCATATTGTATTTATAAATGATAAATAAAAAAAAAGGGGGGGGTTGACCCTATTTTATATAAGTGTTTCCATCCGTGAATGCAAACATTTATCATTCAAAGAACCTGTTCGTAAGAACTATCCTTTATTTTTATTCATTTGGTCAACCCCCCCCCCCACCACCATTGCGTATTGTTATTTATCGGGTATAGAATAAAATAGATCCGCTTTTTTTTGTTCCTATGAATATAATTGTTCCATTTTTCCTAAAAACCTAGAACAAATATTAATCCTTTACCCGATATAATCTACTGAGAGGGGGGTTCCATAGTCTATTTTTTTCCAGTGCAATAAAGTTACATAGTGTCTTTTTGCTGATAAAAGGGGTATTCTCATGGGTTTGCCTTGGTATCGTGTTCATACCGTTGTATTAAATGATCCCGGCCGCTTACTTTCTGTCCATATAATGCATACAGCTCTGGTTGCTGGTTGGGCTGGTTCGATGGCTCTATATGAATTAGCAGTTTTTGATCCCTCCGACCCTGTTCTTGACCCAATGTGGAGACAGGGTATGTTCGTTATACCCTTCATGACTCGTTTAGGAATAACCAATTCGTGGGGCGGTTGGAGTATCACAGGAGGGACTACGACGAATCCGGGTATTTGGAGTTATGAAGGTGTGGCCGGAGCACATATTGTGTTTTCGGGCTTGTGCTTTTTGGCGGCTATCTGGCATTGGGTCTATTGGGATCTAGAAATCTTTTGTGATGAACGTACAGGGAAACCCTCTTTGGATTTGCCAAAAATCTTTGGAATTCATTTATTTCTTGCAGGGGTGGCTTGTTTTGGTTTTGGCGCATTTCATGTAACAGGATTGTATGGTCCTGGAATATGGGTGTCCGATCCTTATGGCCTAACCGGAAGGGTGCAATCTGTAAATCCCGCATGGGGTGTAGAAGGTTTTGATCCTTTTGTTCCCGGGGGAATAGCCTCTCATCATATTGCAGCAGGGACATTGGGCATATTAGCGGGCCTTTTCCATCTTAGTGTGCGTCCACCCCAACGTCTATACAAGGGATTGCGTATGGGAAATATTGAAACCGTCCTTTCCAGTAGTATCGCTGCTGTATTTTTTGCAGCTTTTGTTGTTGCTGGAACTATGTGGTATGGTTCAGCAACAACTCCGATTGAATTATTTGGTCCCACTCGTTATCAATGGGATCAGGGATACTTCCAGCAAGAAATATATCGACGAGTTGGTGCTGGGCTAGCCGAAAATCAAAGTTTATCAGAAGCTTGGTCTAAAATTCCCGAAAAATTAGCTTTTTATGATTACATCGGCAATAATCCGGCAAAAGGGGGATTATTTAGAGCGGGCTCAATGGATAATGGAGATGGAATAGCCGTCGGTTGGTTAGGACATCCTATCTTTAGAGATAAAGAGGGGCGTGAACTTTTTGTACGGCGTATGCCTACTTTTTTTGAGACATTTCCGGTTGTTTTGGTAGACGGAGACGGAATTGTTAGAGCCGATGTTCCTTTTCGAAGGGCAGAATCGAAGTATAGTGTCGAACAAGTAGGTGTAACTGTTGAGTTCTATGGTGGCGAACTCAACGGAGTCAGTTATAGTGATCCCGCTACTGTGAAAAAATATGCTAGACGTGCTCAATTGGGTGAAATTTTTGAATTAGATCGTGCCACTTTGAAATCGGATGGTGTTTTTCGTAGCAGTCCAAGGGGTTGGTTTACTTTTGGACATGCTTCGTTTGCTCTTCTCTTCTTTTTCGGGCACATTTGGCATGGTGCTAGAACTTTGTTCAGAGATGTTTTTGCTGGTATCGACCCCGATTTGGATGCTCAAGTAGAATTTGGAGCATTCCAAAAACTGGGAGATCCAACTACAAGAAGACAAGTAGTCTGATAGAACATTCTTTCTTTTTGTGTTGTTCCTTTTTGACTATATTTTGGGTGTGATTTTAATTTAACATAGGGAACTGGATTAATCTTGATTTGAATGATTGCTTTTTTTTACTCTTGTTCTTTCTTTTTCTTTATAGGGGAGATGATCCAAAATAAACAGGTATGAAAGCTATAATTGTAAACCACGATGAAATCTATGGAAGCATTGGTTTATACATTCCTCTTAGTCTCGACTTTAGGAATAATTTTTTTCGCTATCTTTTTTAGAGAACCCCCTAAAGTTCCAACTAAAAAGACGAAATGATTTTTCATTATCTCAATTGAAGTAATGAGCCCCAATATTGGTATATTGGGAGCTCATTACTTCAACTAGTCCCCATGTTCTTCGAATGGATCTCTTAGTTGTTGAGAGGGTTGCCCAAAAGCAGTATATAAGGCATACCCAGTAAAACTTACAAGTAAACCAGATATAGAGATAGCAACTAGGGTTGCTGTTTCCATTCTTATAAAATTTCAAGACCACAATGGATCTATAGGATAAAATCCTATATTTACAATGGAATGGTATACAAAGTCAACAGATCTCAATGAATAAAAAAAAAATAGGATTTATGGCTACACAAACCGTTGAGGGTAGTTCTAGATCTGGTCCAAGACGAACTGCTGTAGGGGATTTATTGAAACCGTTGAATTCAGAATATGGTAAAGTAGCTCCGGGATGGGGAACTACTCCTTTGATGGGTGTTGCAATGGCTCTATTTGCGATATTTCTATCTATTATTTTAGAGATTTATAATTCGTCCATTTTACTGGACGGAATTTCTATGAATTAGATTCACAAGAACCTACTAACTAGCTTTTTTTAATTTAATATAATAAAAAATAAAGTTACGCATTTAGGTCTTTGATTTTTAGCCCATTCCATTTTGAATTTGGTAGTTCGACCGTGGAATTTCGTTGTTTCTGTATTTCCGGAATATGAGTGTGCGACTTGTTAGAATTGATCTTATTGAAAATACAGAACGAAAAAAGGATCTGTCATCTTGATAGAGATGGTTTTACCCCGTCAGATATTTTTCTAGTATCTGGAGCACGGAATATAGAAAATGGATTTTAAAGTATTAGAACTATGATTCATACTTAATATTTCGACCTCGCAACCGGACTTTCAAAAATTTTTCTAAGAAGATAAGTTAGAATAAATCAAAATATTTTGATTCTTTCAAACTGCCACTGCTTGTCTTTATTTTGATCAAAGCACAAACTTTTGATTTTTTTTTTCATTCTATCATTTATTGAATAAGTGATAATCCAGCAGTTCTTACTCAGGGAATTTTTGGACATTAAAGGTTTTTTTGAATCATCGTGGTTCTGGTATGAATCTGAGGTTTTGTTTAATTGTTCATAGGGTCTTAACAAGAGAATTTTTATCAATACTAATAATAAAGAAGACAGCAGTAAAGTCACATTATACAAAAAAAAAATAAATAAAAGAAAAAATGAAGTAAATAGAATATTCAAGAGGCCTGTAAGGATCAAGATAAAGACGAGTGAGCCGACTTGAGATTTTGGCATTATAACCGCAAAGAATAGCTTTCGGATTTCCATATTTTTCTTATCTTCATATAAGATTTGGAATAATAGGATTAAGTTAAGAAGTTTCAAACTTTTTATTAAACATATCCGTTTCCGTTACAACCAGTATTGGGGTATTTCTGTTTGAGCCGTACGAGATGAAATTCTCATATACGGTTCTCAGAGGGGGAGTTCCCTTGGTTTACCTATCTCAATAAAGTCTATGATTGGTTCGAAGAACGTCTTGAAATTCAGGCGATTGCCGATGATATAACTAGTAAATACGTTCCTCCTCATGTCAACATATTCTATTGTTTAGGAGGAATTACACTTACTTGTTTTTTAGTCCAAGTAGCAACGGGGTTTGCTATGACCTTTTATTATCGTCCGACCGTTACTGAGGCTTTTACTTCTGTTCAATATATAATGACTGAGGCTAACTTTGGTTGGTTAATCCGATCAGTTCATCGATGGTCGGCAAGTATGATGGTTTTAATGATGATCCTGCACGTATTTCGTGTGTATCTCACCGGCGGTTTTAAAAAACCTCGCGAATTGACTTGGGTTACGGGTGTTGTTTTGGCTGTATTGACCGCATCTTTTGGTGTAACTGGTTATTCCTTACCTTGGGACCAAATTGGTTATTGGGCAGTCAAAATTGTAACAGGGGTACCTGAAGCTATTCCTGTAATAGGATCGTCTTTGGTGGAGTTATTACGCGGAAGTGCTAGTGTAGGACAATCTACCTTGACTCGTTTTTATAGTTTACATACTTTTGTATTACCTCTTCTTACTGCTGTATTTATGTTAATGCACTTTCCAATGATACGTAAGCAAGGCATTTCCGGTCCTTTATAGAGAATATATATGGATCATAGATATTTGTAATCAATCATTTATCATTTTGGGGAGGAACAAAAGTATTTCATTGCTACAAATATGGATTATTAAAAATAATAAGACATGTATTTGGATATTTCCCTTCAACTTAACACTTAACAAAATTAGAGTCTTTTTTTATTTGACATACACGAATAGTTGAAGGGGATTCTCCGAAGAAAAAAATGGATTATGGGAGTGTGTGATTTGAACTATTGATTGGACCGCGCAGATGGATG